TTAAATGTGTGGAATAGACCAAATCCTAAGAAAATTGGAAAATCAAGCAAGGAAAAACCTTTTTTATTTTATTCTTCCCGTCCAGGATTACGTCCGGGATCATTAGATAGGAATCCAAAGATGAAGAGAGAAACAAAAAATATCACTACTGTGTAAACGAAGAGTTTGAGAGAAAAAAAAAAGAGAATAGATCATCCATCGCATATCCTAGTTTGACACCAAGCAACGAAGCTCTTTCTCTAAAAGAATTTTCATAAATTCTTTTATAATAAGAGTTTGTCATTAACCAAATTTTTTATATACACAAGAGGAGCCTAATAAGGTCTTTCACTGGAAAGGAAAGCGCCAAAAAAGAAGGAAATAAGTTAAGCCGGATTTCTCGTGACTATCCAAGAATTTCAATGTTTGAATCGATATTTCAAACGGTAAAGCTTATCTGATTTTAATTATTTTATAATTTTTTCTCAAATAAATCATGAATTTTCTAGGATATTATTAAGGATCTCATCGAAAACTTACAGCAGCTTGCCAAACAAAGGCTAAGAGAAAAAAGAACAGAGGTATGACTGGCATAATATCTACGATTTGTAGGATTCTTTCATAGAAATCGCAAAAAGGGTATGTTGCTGCCATTTTGAAAGGATTCAAAAGCACCGAAGTAATGTCTAAACCCAATGATTTAAAATAAAACAAAGATAAAGGATCCCAGAACAAGGAAACACCTTATTTAATTGTCTTAATAACTGGATCAGACTGACGAATCCGATTTTAAACGAGACAAACAAAAAAGGAAGAAAGACCGCTCAATAAATGAAATTGCCGAAAGATTTTCCTTTGAACTGTTTGAAAGTTATCCAACTTGAGTTATGAGAGTACGAATGGTTTCTTTTTCATTTTAAGGAAGAACGAAGAAAAAAAGACTTACATCTTTAATTGCTTTGATCATTTTATGGATCCAGTTGTCATTTCTTAGATAGAATTCCATACAGAGACAAAACTTCGAATCAATCATTTTTCTCGAGCCGTACGAGGAGAAAGCTTCCTATACGTTTCTAGGGGGGGTGTTGTTCATCTACATCTATCCCAATGAGCCGTCTACCGAATCGTTGCAATTGATGTTCGATCCCGAAGAGAAGGAAAAGATCTTCAGAAAGTGGGTTTTTATGATCCGATAAAGAATCAAACTTATTTAAATGTATTTCATTGTTCCTAGATGGGTATAAAACCGTGTTAGAATTCTTGGAACGGAACAAAATAAAGTTGGGTCGAATGAATAAATGGATAGGGCTGCGGCTTCAATTAAATTATAGGGAAAGAAAAAGCAACGAGCTTTTGTTCTTAATTTGAATGATTCCCGATCTAATTAGACGTTAAAAATTTATTAGTGCCTGATGCGGGAAGGGTTTCTTGTCCCATGAGTGGGTTCTCGATTTTTTTAATGAATCCTAACTATTACCATTTTCGATTATGGAGATGTGTGTAGAAGAAACAGTATATTGATAAAGAAAGTTTTTTCCGAAGTCAAAAGAGCGATTAGGTTGAAAAAATAAAGGATTTCTAACCATCTTATTATCCTATAACACTATAACATAGACCAATTAACTGAAACGAAAAAAAAAGAGATGATAGAGAATCCGTTGAGAAGTTTACCTGTATCCAAGGTATCTATTCTTACTACAATACTTTGTTTTAACTGTATCGCACTATGTATCATTTGATAACCCTCAAAATCTTCCATCTTTGGTTCAAAGCGAATTTCAAATGGAAGAAATCCAGAGATATTTACAGCCAGATAGCTCGCAACAACACAACTTCCTATATCCACTTATCTTTCAGGAGTATATTTATGCACTTGCTCAGGATCATGGTTTAAATAGAAATAGGTCGATTTTGTTGGAAAATTCAGGTTATAACAATAAATTTAGTTTCCTAATTGTGAAACGTTTAATTACGCGAATGTATCAACAGAATCATTTTCTTATTTCTACTAATGATTCTAACAAAAATCCATTTTTGGGGTGCAACAAGAGTTTGTATTCTCAAATGATATCAGAGGGATTTGCATGTATTGTGGAAATTCCGTTTTCTCTACGATTAATATCTTCTTTATCTTCTTTCGAAGGCAAAAAGATTTTCAAATCTCATAATTTACGATCAATTCATTCAACATTTCCTTTTTTAGAGGACAATTTTTCACATCTAAATTATGTATTAGATATACTAATACCCTACCCCGTTCATCTGGAAATCTTGGTTCAAACTCTTCGCTATTGGGTAAAAGATGCCTCTTCTTTACATTTATTACGATTCTTTCTCCACGAATATTGTAATTTGAATAGTCTTATTACTTCAAAGAAGCCCGGTTACTCCTTTTCAAAAAAAAATCAAAGATTCTTCTTCTTCTTATATAATTCTTATGTATATGAATGCGAATCCACTTTCGTCTTTCTACGGAACCAATCTTCTCATTTACGATCAACATCTTTTGGAGCCCTTCTTG